AATATGTTCAATTCTATTCACGTAATTTTTTTTTTTTTTTTTTTTACATTAAAATTAGTGATTTTTGTATAAAAATTGTTGAAGTTCATTAGTTATTAGGTATTATAAGTTAGTTTATTAAGGTAAATTATAATTAAGTTAATGGGGTTTTAATTCAAAAATTTTTTAAAAAAAAAAATTAGTTATTTTATAGGGTAAATAATTATTTTTAGGTGTATATATATATATATATAAATTTATATATACATATACATAATTTAGTATAATATTAAAATATGTATATAAATAATAAATATTTAATAATTATAGTGTTTATTAATATATCGTATAAATATATATAGCACATAATAAATTTATATATATAATACACATCTCTCACTCATAATCATTAGATAAATCAATAATACTAAGGCTTTAATCTAGTAATCGGTTTTATCGTATCTGAAATTTTTTTTAGGCTTAATTAATAGATCCCTATTAATCAATTAAATATTTATATATTAATAGATATCTAACGATCTTACTTAGTTATGAACTAGATGAAATTTTTTGCATCGTACTGTAGGATTTTAAAATTGAATGAAAATCTTATTATAATTTTGAAAATTTTTTTAAAAAAAAATCGAAAAATTTTTTAAAATTTTGAGATACTATGAAAAATTATTTAATAATCATTTATATTTTTAGTAAAAAAAAAATTTTTTTTGAATTAACATTTATTTAAATAATCAATTTTTGGTGTATAGCTATATGTGTATAAATCTATATATATATATACATAATTTAATGACTAATTATTACTTTAATTTATAATAAAACATTATATATATATATATATATATACATATATACGTATATATATATATATATATATTAAATTAATTAAATTATAGATAAAATTTAAAAAAATTGTATTACTTAATATATTTTTCTTTTAACGTTCATGTATTGTTAAATTTTAAAAATTTTCTGATTATTTTTTCTTTTGTGAATGTTAAAAAAAAAAAAAAAAAAATTTAGGATGAATTTATTATTTATGATATCAATTATACTAAATTTTATTATTTATATTTGATTTTATAGTTTTTAAAGTGTTTTAATAATAAATTTTGTTGAATAGGTAAAATAATGAATAAAAATTTAGAATAAATTTATTATTTATGATATTAATTATATTAAATTTTATTATTTATATTTGATTTTATAGTTTTTAAATTGTTTTAATAAAAATTTAGAATGAATTTATTATCTATGAAATTAGTTGTACTAAATTTTGTTATTTATATTTGATTTTATTGTTTTTAAAAATATGTTTAAATAATTAATTTTGTTGAATAAATACTATTTAGGGGATAGTATTTTAAAAATTTTTGTGTTAGAAGGAATTACTAAATTTTGTTATTTATATTTGATTTTATTGTTTTTAAAAATATGTTTAAATAATTAATTTTGTTGAATAAATACTATTTAATAAAGTTTTATTTTAGCTTAAAAATTTATTTTTAGTTTGATTTATATGTAAATTTTTGTGGGTGATTTTATTTATTTAAATAATATTTAAATTTTATTTAATTCGCAGTAATTGATTTTATTAATTAAAGAAATTTAGATATAGTAATATTATGTTGTATTGACTTAATTTGTGCCAGCAGTCGCGGTTATACGAATGAATGCAAATAAATTTTATTGGTTAAAGTTAAATAGATTTGTTTAATTAATTAATTATAGATTTGTTAGGTGAAATTTTAATTTTATAGAAGTTTATGTTAATAATAATTGAAGCTTGAAAATTTGATTATTAAACTAGGATTAGATACCCTATTATTAGAAATGTAAATATTAAACTGAGGTAGTAGTAGTTATGTTCTTGAAACTTAAAAAATTTGGCGGTATTTTAAGTCTATTCAGAGGAACCTGTTCTGTAATCGATGCTCCACGATGGACCTTACTTAAATTTGTTATTCAATTTATATACCGTTGTTATTAGAATATTTTATGAGGAGGTTAATTTTCATAATTTTTAAATGAAAAAATATCAGATCAAGGTGTAATTGATGTTTAAGAAGTAATGGGTTACAATAAATTTATTTAAGATGGATGTAAATTTGAAATAGTTTATTGAAGGCGGATTTGTTAGTAAAATTATAAAGATTAATAATTTGATTTTAGCTCTAAAATATGCACACATCGCCCGTCACTCTTATTTATAAAGTAAGATAAGTCGTAACATAGTAGATGTACTGGAAAGTGTATCTAGAATGCAATTTAAAGCTTAATTAGTAAAGCATTTCATTTACATTGAGAGGAATTTTGTGCAATTCATTATAAATTGATTATAATTTATTTATTGTTTAATTATTTATTTATTATTTAATTTTATTAAAATTAATTTTAATTTTTATTGTTTTAGTATTGAATAAAGAAATAATAGGTTTAATTATAGTGAATTAGTATTGTGAAAGAAAATTGAAATAATTTGAAAAATTTTTATTGTTAAAGAAAATTTAATTTATTGTACCTTGTGTATCAGGGTTTATTAATTAAATTTTAATTAAATTAATTTTCTCGATTTTAAAAGAGTTAATATATTATTTAAGTTAGTGTAATAAATTTATTTATAATAATATATTGGAAATGAAATGTTATTCGTTTTTAAAGGTATCTAGTTTTTTAAGAAATAAATTTAATTTAGAAATTTTATATTATTTAATTATTTGTATTAATTAGGTGATTGTTTAATTTTAATATTTTAAGGGATAAGCTTTAAAATAAATTATTAAAAATTTATTATTGTAGTAGTAAATATAGGCTTAAAAATAGCCATTATTAAAGAATTTGTTAAAATTTATATTTTAGATTATATTATTTATTAAATTTTAATTTTTTATTAAAATATTTATTTTAATTAAATATGTGAATTAATAATGATAAAATTAGTATATAATTTTGTATTGATAAATTAATTTGATAAGTTTTAATAAGGAATTCGGCAAAAATTTTATTCGCCTGTTTAACAAAAACATGTCCTTTAGTTTTTTATTTAAGGTCTGACCTGCCCACTGATTAATTAAATGGCCGCAGTATTTTAACTGTGCAAAGGTAGCATAATCATTAGTCTTTTAATTGGAGGCTGGAATGAATGGTTGGACGAAATATTAACTGTTTCGTTTTAATTTTTTATAGAATTTTATTTTTTAGTTAAAAAGCTAAAATTTATTTAAAAGACGAGAAGACCCTATAAATCTTTATATTTTTGTGAAAAATAAATTTTTAGGTGATTTTATTTTTTTTTTGTTAATAATATTTTATTGGGGTGATATTAAAATTTAATAAACTTTTAATTAAATTTTCATTTATTTATGAGTGTATGATCCATTATTAGTGAATATTAAAATAAGTTACTTTAGGGATAACAGCGTAATTTTTTTGGAGAGTTCTTATCGATAAAAAAGATTGCGACCTCGATGTTGGATTAAGAAATATATTTGGGTGTAGAAGTTCAAATTATAAGTCTGTTCGACTTTTAAATTCTTACATGATCTGAGTTCAGACCGGCGTAAGCCAGGTTGGTTTCTATCTTTAATTATTTTTAATATTTTAGTACGAAAGGACCAAATATTTAATAAATTTATATTTATTTATTGAGTAAAATTAATGCTATTTTGGCAGATTAGTGCAATAAATTTAGAATTTATTAATATAGTTTTATTCTATAAATAGTATTATGGTTTTAATTGAGAAAATTTTATTTGTTATTGGTAGATTGTTGTTAATTATTTGTGTATTAGTTGGCGTTGCTTTTTTAACTTTACTTGAACGTAAGGTTTTGGGTTATATTCAAATTCGTAGGGGTCCTGCTAAGGTAGGGTTTATAGGTGTTCCTCAGCCTTTTAGTGATGCGATTAAGTTGTTTACTAAGGAGCAGAGTTTTCCTATATTGTCTAATTATATTTCGTTTTTATTTTCGCCAATTTTTTCTTTATTTTTATCTTTATTAGTTTGGGTATGTATCCCTTTTTTTGTTAAATTATTTTCTTTTAATTTAGGGTTGTTATTTTTTTTGTGTTGTACGAGTTTAGGGGTATATACTTTAATGGTTGCGGGTTGATCTTCTAATTCTAATTATGCTTTATTGGGGGCTTTGCGAGCTGTGGCCCAAACAATCTCGTATGAAGTGAGTTTAGCTTTAATTTTATTGAGTTTTATTTTTTTAATTGGGGGATTTAATATGTTAATATTTTATATATATCAAAGTTTTGTTTGATTTTTGTTTTTGTTATTTCCGGTTTCTTTGGCTTGGTTTACAATTTCTTTAGCTGAGACTAATCGAACTCCTTTTGATTTTGCTGAGGGGGAGTCTGAGTTAGTTTCTGGGTTTAATATTGAATATAGAAGAGGGGGGTTTGCTTTAATTTTTTTAGCAGAATATGCTAGAATTTTATTTATAAGATTATTATTTTGTTTAATGTTTTTGGGTGCTGATATTTTTTCGGTTTTATTTTATTTTAAGTTGGTTTTTATTTCTTATTTGTTTGTGTGGGTGCGGGGGACTTATCCTCGGTTTCGATATGATAGGTTAATGTATTTAGCTTGGAGGGGATTTCTTCCATTTTCTTTAAATTTTTTATTTTTTTTTATGGGGTTTAAGATTTTTTTATTTTATTTTATTTAGTGATTTAATATTAGTAAAGTTAATAGAAAAGTTGATTTCTATCTTATGCTTTCAAAACATATGCTTATATCAAGCTCATTAACTAGTTGAGAAGATTATCTCATCATTGGTTGATTAAAGGATTGATTAAAAAGTATGAAAAATAGATAATAGTTAAGATTTGTCCTGTTATGATAAAGGGGTTTTCTACTGGTCGGGCTCCAATTCATGTAAGTAGGATAATTGTAATAATTATTGTTCAAAATAGAATTTCATTAATAGGATAGAATTGAATTCCTCGAAATTTTCTTATATGGTAAAATGGGAGAATCATTAGAATTGCAATTGATATAATTAGTGCAATTACTCCTCCTAATTTATTGGGGATTGAGCGTAAAATTGCGTAAGCGAATAAAAAGTATCATTCAGGTTGGATATGAATGGGGGTTACTAGAGGGTTTGCTGGGATGAAGTTGTCTGGGTCTCCTAGTAGGTAGGGATTTATTAGTGTTAATAGAATCAATGCTATTAATATTATTGAAAATCCTACGATGTCTTTGTAGGTAAAGTAGGGGTGGAAGGGGATTTTATTTACGTTTGAGTTGACTCCTAGGGGGTTATTAGATCCTGTTTCGTGTAGAAATAAGATATGAATTAAAGTTGTGGCAAGAACAATAAAGGGTAGAATGAAGTGGAATGTAAAGAATCGTGTAAGAGTGGCATTGTCTACTGCGAAGCCTCCTCAAATTCATTGTACTAAAGTAGTCCCTAAGTATGGGATTGCTGATAGAAGATTAGTAATTACTGTGGCGCCTCAAAATGATATTTGTCCTCATGGGAGTACATATCCTATAAATGCTGTTGCTATTAATAGGAATAGAATAATTACTCCAATTATTCATGTGGGGGTAAAGGTATATGAGTTATAATAAATTCCTCGACCAATGTGAAAGTAAATGCAGATGAAAAAAAATGATGCTCCATTGGCATGAAGGGTTCGAAGAATTCATCCATAATTAACATCCCGGCAAATATGGTTTACTCTGTTAAATGCTATATTGATATCTGCTGTGTAATGTATGGCGAGGAATAATCCAGTTAAGATTTGAATTATTAAGCATAAAAATAGTAGAGATCCGAAATTTCATCATGATGAAATATTAATTGGAGCGGGTAGGTCGACTAAGGCATTATTAATAATTTTGAAAATTGGGTGGTTTGTTCGTAAAGGTTTATTCATTAGTTGTTAAATATAGGGCGGAGAGGTCCCTTTGAGAAGTCAGTAATTTTAACAATTGCAATTAAGGTAATTAAAAGATAATTTATTAATAAAATGGTTATTAGATTGGAGGGGTAGTTATATAGTTTATTTAGTGATAGAGAATTTTCTTCTATAAATATATTTGTATGATCCATTAATTTTGTTTCTAAGTTATGATAGTTTAAAAGTTTATTATTGTCTATAATTATAAGGAGTAGTGATGATGTGAGTAAAAGTAATAAATATATTATTGTTAAATTTTTTTTTATAGAAAATATTTCATTTGAAGCTAGAGAAGTTACGTAGATAAATAATACAAGTATTCCGCCTAAGAAAATTAAGAATAAAATATAAGAGTATCAGAATCTTTGGGTTATAGCTCCAGTTATTAAGGTAATAGAAGTGGTTTGGATTAATAAAGTTAATCCTATAGCTAGGGGGTGTTTTCTTTTAATAAAAATTAATCTTAAAGTAATTGATAATGTTATTAGGATTCATTGAATTATATCAAGAGGTAGTTTAATTAAAATATTAATTTTGGGGATTAATGATGAAAATATTTTTCTGTCTTGAATGATTTAAGGGAATTATTCCCAATTTTGGTTTACAAGACCAATGTTTTTATTAAACTATTAAAACTAATGATTATTTTATTTTATTGAAATGTGGTTGGTATTTTATTTTTTTTTGGTGTGTTTTCTTTTGTTTTGAATCGAAAACATTTATTATCAATATTATTGAGTTTAGAATTTGTTGTTTTAATTTTGTTTTTGTTGTTGTTTATATATTTAAATTTAATGAATTATGAATTATATTTTAGAATAATGTATTTGATTTTTAGAGTGTGTGAGGGGGCTTTGGGCCTTTCTATTTTGGTTTCATCTATTCGAACTCATGGGAATGATTATTTTCAAAGTTTTAGTATATTGGAATGTTAAGTATTTTATTTTTTTTAATTTTTATTTTACCTGTTTGTTTTTTTAATTTTTATTGAATGGTTCAGAGATTTTTATTTTTATTATTTATATACTTTATTGTAGGGGGATTTCCTTTGAATTTTTTTTCAATTATTTCTTATTCGTTTGGTTATGATGTTATTTCTTATGGATTAATTTTATTGAGAGTGTGGGTTGTTTCATTAATGTTTATGGCAAGTCAGTCTGTTTATTCAATGGGTAATTATGAGAGGTTGTTTTCTGTTAATTTGATTTTTTTATTAGTGGTTTTGTTTTTAACTTTTAGAAGATTGAATTTATTTTTATTTTATTTTTTTTTTGAAAGTAGTTTAATTCCTACTTTGTTTTTAATTTTAGGTTGGGGTTATCAACCAGAACGATTGCAGGCTGGTATTTATTTATTATTTTATACGTTATTAGCTTCTTTGCCGATATTGGCTTCTATTTTTTATCTTTATGGAGTTGTTGGAACTTTAAATTTTTATTTGATAGGGAATTATTTATTTAATATGGAATTATTATATTTTTCTATGATTTTAGCTTTTTTAGTAAAAATGCCAATATTTTTAGTTCATTTGTGATTACCTAGGGCTCATGTAGAAGCTCCTATTTCAGGGTCAATAATTTTAGCTGGTGTTATGTTGAAATTAGGGGGTTATGGGTTGTTGCGAGTTTTTTCTTTTTTATATGTGATAGGGTTAAAGTTGAGATTTATTTGAATTGGTATTAGATTAGTGGGTGGTGTTTTAGTTAGTTTTTTTTGTTTACGTCAAACAGATTTGAGGGCGTTAATTGCTTATTCTTCTGTAGCTCATATAGGAGTAGTTCTTTCAGGGCTGATAACTTTTACTTATACTGGGTTTTGTGGTTCTTATGGATTAATAATTGCTCATGGTTTATGTTCTTCTGGATTATTTTGTTTAGCTAATATTTGTTATGAGCGATTGGGGAGTCGAAGTTTATTAATTAATAGGGGTTTATTAAATTTTATGCCTTCTTTGACTTTGTGATGGTTTTTGTTAAGATCTTCAAATATGGGGGTTCCTCCTACTTTGAATTTATTAAGAGAGATTTTTTTATTAAATAGAGTAGTTAGTTGATCTTGGGCAAGTATGTTGATATTGTCTTTTTTATCTTTTTTTAGAGCAGCTTATACGTTATATATATATTCTTATAGACAGCACGGGAGGGTTGTTTCAGGTAGCTATTGTTTTAGTGGTGGTTTTATTCGGGAGTTTTTATTATTATTTTTACATTGATTGCCATTGAATTTATTGATTTTAAATAGAGATGTATGTTTTTTATGGTTATATTTAAATAGTTTAATGAAAATGTTGATTTGTGGTGTCATCGATAAGAGTATTCTTTTTAAATTGTGAAATATATTTCGATTAGTTGAATTAGTTTTGTTTATTTATTTTTATTAAGATTTTTATCTTTTATTTTTGGAATTTTATTTATTTTAAATGATTATAGAGTTTTTTTAGAGTGAGAAGTGATTTCGTTGAATTCTTTTTGTGTTATTATGACTGTTTTGTTGGATTGAATAAGATTAATATTTATGTCTTTTGTTTTGATAATTTCTTGTTTAGTAATTTATTATAGAGGAGAGTATATAGAAAGAGATTTTAATATTAATCGTTTTATTATGTTAGTTTTAATATTTGTATTTTCTATAATATTATTGATTATTAGTCCTAATTTAATTAGTATTTTATTGGGTTGAGATGGATTGGGTCTTGTTTCTTATTGTTTAGTAATTTATTTTCAGAATGTGAAATCTTATAGTGCGGGGATGTTAACTGCTTTATCTAATCGAATTGGTGATGTGGCTTTATTATTATCAATTGCTTGGATGTTAAATTATGGAAGATGAAATTATGTTTTTTATTTGGAAGTGATGAGTGAAACTTTTGAGATGAGGGTGATTGGGATGTTTGTGATGTTGGCGGCTATAACAAAAAGTGCTCAAATTCCTTTTTCTTCTTGATTGCCGGCTGCAATGGCGGCTCCTACTCCAGTTTCTGCTTTAGTTCATTCTTCAACTTTAGTGACTGCGGGGGTTTATTTATTAATTCGGTTTAATTTCATTTTTGAATATTTGGTAATTGGAAAGGTATTGTTATTAATTTCAGGGTTAACTATGTTTATATCTGGGTTGGGTGCTAATTTTGAGTTTGATTTGAGGAAAATTATTGCTTTATCTACTTTGAGTCAATTGGGATTGATAATAAGAGTTTTATCTATGGGATATTATAGGTTAGCTTTTTTTCATCTTTTAACGCATGCTTTATTTAAGGCTTTATTATTTATGTGTGCTGGGGCTATTATTCATAATTGTATAAATTTTCAGGATATTCGTTTAATAGGGGGGTTGGTTAGGGCTATACCTCTTTCTTCTTCTTGTTTTAATGTTGCTAATTTGGCTTTATGTGGTATACCATTTTTGGCTGGGTTTTATTCGAGGGATTTAATTTTGGAAATAGTTTCTATGTCTTATGTTAATTTTTTTTCTTTTTTTTTATATTTTTTTTCAACGGGATTAACTGTTTGTTATTCTTTTCGGTTAGTGTATTATTCAATGACGGGGGGAATTAATTTTTTTTCTTTAAATTTGCTAAATGATGAATCTTGGGTAATGCTTCGTAGTATATTGGGGTTGTTGATTTTGAGAATTGTTGGAGGGTCTTTTATAAGATGATTAATTTTTCTTACTCCTATTAGTATTTTTCTTCCGTTTTCTTTAAAAATTTTAACTTTATTTGTGTGTGTATTGGGAGGCATTTTTGGCTATATGGTTAGAAGGGTTTCTTTATTTTTTTATAATAGGGCATTAGGTTTATATGATTTATCATTTTTTATGGGTTCGATGTGGTTTATGCCTTATATCTCTACATATGGATTGATTAGTTATTTTTTAGTAGTGGGAAAATTATTGAGTAAATCTTTTGATTCTGGTTGATCAGAGTATTTTGGGGGTCAGCAGTTATATTTAAGTTTAGTTCGTGGATCGGGGATTAATCAAATTTTTCAAAATAATAATTTGAAGGTTTATCTTTTAAGTTTTGTTCTTTGGTTGATAGTTTTATTTATGTTTATAATTTTTTATTCAAATAGCTTATATAAGAGTATAATATTGAAGATATTAGGGAGATGTTTATATCTTTGGATATGTATATAATTATTTTTAGTAATTTATAAAAATAGATTTTAATTTTACAGTGAAAGTGTAATGTTTTTATTAAACTATATAAATTGGAGAAGTATAAATGGAATTTAACCATTACAATAAAAAGTTAGCGGCTTTTTTTGGTCACCATACTTCTTTAATTGGATATTTTATCAATTTTATCATTAACAGTGATAAGCCTCTTTTTGGCTTCAATTAATTTAGAATAAGGGTAATTTACCTAGAATTAGGTCGAAACTAATTGCAATTTATCGCTTCATATTCAAGGTAGATTGATATTTCAATATTTTTTGAGTGCAAGTCAAATGTTAGTATTAACTACAACCTTAGTTTGTTCAGTTGAGTATTCCTTGGTTTCATTCGTGGTATAGGCCAATTAGTAGAATTATAATAAAAATAGAAGAGGTAACCGTCCATACGGTTAAATTAGAATACGAGATAATTGGGATAATTGGAAGAATTAGAGCGATTTCTACATCAAAAATTAAAAAAATAATGGTGATTAGGAAAAATCGGAGTGAGAAAGGTAATCGTGAGGATGATTTAGGGTCGAATCCACATTCGAATGGAGAGGTTTTTTCACGATCGTTTAAAGTTTTTTTTGATAAAATTGAGGCTACCAATATTATTAATGAGGAGATGGTTAATAAAATTATTCTAATTATGATAATAGCTTGAATTATCTATATTATTATAAATAAACTTTTTAATTGGAAGTTAAATGTACTAATATACTATATAGATTTATCCTCCTCATCAGTAGATGGAAACATATAAAAATAGTCATACAATATCTACGAAATGTCAATATCAAGCGGCTGCTTCGAATCCAAAATGGTGGGTTTTTGAGAAGTGATTATTTAAATGTCGAATTAAACATGTTATTAAAAATGTAGTTCCGATGAGTACGTGGATTCCGTGGAATCCAGTTGCTATAAAAAATGTTGATCCAAAAATAGAGTCAGCAATAGTAAATGGAGCTTCGACATATTCATATGCTTGAAGTATGGTAAAATATGTTCCCAGTAGTACTGTAAAAAATAATCCTTGAGTTGCTTGTGAATAATTTCTTTCTATTAATCTGTGATGAGCTCAAGTTACTGTTACTCCAGAGGCTAGGAGGATTGTAGTATTAAGGAGTGGGATTTGAAATGGGTTAAATGGGGTAATTCCTAGGGGAGGTCAAGAGGCTCCTAATTCAATTGATGGTGATAGGCTTGAATGAAAAAATGCTCAAAAGAAAGATATGAAGAAAAAGATTTCAGATAAAATAAATAGAATTATTCCTCATCGTAGTCCTTGGACTACTTTTAATGTATGGTGTCCTTGGTATGTTCTTTCGCGGGAAATGTCTCGTCATCATTGAAATGCTGTAATTAAGGTAATGATATTTCCTGTTCAAAGTAAAATTGAATCATATTGGTGGAATCATTTGACCATTCCTGCAACGGTAGTTATTAATCCAATTGAGGCTGTTAGTGGTCAGGGGCTATAATTTACTAAGTGGAATGGGTGGTTTGAGTGAGTTGACATTAGGTTACTTCTCTTGAGTATAGGGCTCTTAATACTGCAAATACATAGGATTGAATAATTGCTACTGCTGATTCTAATGTTAATAGGGCAATTTGTGTACAGATTAACACTCTTAATAGGGGGGTTGATATTACTGGTCCTGTATTTCCTAAGAGTGTGAGTAAAAGGTGGCCTGCAATTATATTAGCAGTTAGTCGGACTGCTAGGGTTCCTGGTCGAATAATATTTCTGATTGTTTCAATGCATACTATGAAGGGTATAAGAATTGATGGCGTTCCTTGAGGCACTAAATGAGCAAATATGTGTTGTGTATTATTGATTCATCCAAATAATATAAAACTAAGTCATATTGGTAAAGCTAATGAGAGTGTAAGTGTTAGGTGGCTAGTTCTAGTAAAAATGTAGGGGAATAATCCCATGAAGTTGTTAAATAAGATTATTGAGAATAGAGAAACAAATATTATAGATGAGCCCTTTCTTTTTGTAGGTCCTAGTAGAGTTTTAAATTCTTTATGTAAAGTGTAAATAATTAAATTTCATAGAATGTTAATTCGAGTGGGTATTAGTCAGTATGTAATAGGAATTATTAAAAATCCTGTAAATGTTCTTATTCAATTAAGGGGTATTGAGAAAATAGAGGAAGATGGGTCAAATACTGAGAATAGATTAGTTATCATTTTCAATTTATTGGGTTTATGCTTTGAATTGATTGGGCAATTGATTTAGGTGTTTGTGAAAAGAATGAGTAAAAATTTATTAAATTGAAAATTATAAAAATAGCTGAAAATAAAATGAATAGAGAAAGTCAATTTATTGGGGATATTTGTGGAATTAAAAAATATCTTATTAGATAATTTTAACTTGACAAGTTAATGTTATATTTTAACTAATTTTTTCATTAGAAGTAATTGCTAATTTACTATATAGTGGTTTAAGAGACCAGTACTTGCTTTCAGATCTAATGATGCTATTAGTAATTCATTTGATGAAAGCATTAGAAGGAATTCTTTCAATAACAATTGGTATAAATCTATGATTGGCACCGCAGATTTCTGAACATTGGCCATAAAATATTCCGGGTCGATTAGCTAAGAAATTAGTTTGATTTAATCGACCAGGAGTTCCATCTACTTTTACTCCTAGTGCGGGAATTGCTCATGAGTGAATTACATCTGCGGCAGTTACTAGTACTCGAATTTGGGAATTTATGGGGACTATTACTCGATTATCAACATCTAATAGGCGGAAATTATTTGTTGTTAATTCATTTTGGGGAATTATGTAAGAGTCAAATTCGATATTTTTGAAGTCTGAATATTCATAACTTCAATATCATTGATGACCAATAGTTTTAAGGGTAATTGCGGGTTCTCTGATTTCGTCGAGTAAATATAAGATTCGTAGAGATGGGAGAGCAATAAAGAGAAGTACAATTGCGGGGAGAATAGTTCAAATGATTTCAATTCTTTGTCCGTGAAGAAGATATCGATTTACTAGTTTATTAAAAATTAGAATAGACATTAAATATCCAACAAGTGAAGTAATTATAATTAAAATTAATAGTGCGTGATCATGAAAAAAGGTTAGTTGTTCTATTAGGGGGGACGCTCTGTTTTGTAGTCTTAAATTGGCTCATGTTGACATTATTCTAATAAAAGGAAAATACTTTATTTATGGAGCTTAAATCCATTGCACTAGTCTGCCATATTAGAAGTCGGCTAATATTGGTAATTCGGCATATCTGTGTTCAGCAGGTGGTGTATTTTGAAGCCACTCAATTGATGAGTTTAATTGATTTGAAAATAAAATTTTTCGTTGAGATGTTAATCTTTCTCAGATAATATATATAAATATTAAAATTCCTAGAAATGAAATTGTTGATCCGATTGAAGAGATTACATTTCAAGCAGTATATGCATCTGGGTAATCTGAATATCGGCGGGGTATGCCGGAGAGTCCAAGGAAGTGTTGGGGGAAGAATGTTAAATTTACTCCTATAAATATTACAATAAATTGTGTTTGAAGAAGTATTTTATTAAGTGTTAATCCAGTAAATAGGGGGAATCAGTGAATAAATCCTCCTATGATAGCGAAAACTGCTCCTATTGATAAAACGTAATGGAAGTGGGCTACAACATAATATGTATCATGTAATATAATGTCTACGGATGAATTAGCTAGTACTACTCCTGTTAATCCGCCCACTGTAAATAGAAATACGAATCCTAGTGATCATAATATGGCAGGAGATCAGTTTAGTTGGGTGCCATATAGTGTGGCTAGTCAGCTAAAAATTTTAATTCCCGTAGGAACGGCAATGATTATTGTAGCAGAAGTAAAGTAAGCTCGGGTATCAATATCTATTCCAACTGTAAATATGTGGTGGGCTCAAACAATGAATCCTAACAGTCCAATGGCTAATATGGCGTAGATTATTCCTAGAGCTCCAAAGGTTTCCTTTTTTCCTGATTCTTGTCTAATAATATGGGAAATTATTCCGAATCCGGGGAGAATTAAAATGTAAACTTCGGGGTGTCCAAAAAATCAAAATAAGTGTTGATAAAGAATGGGGTCTCCCCCTCCTGCAGGGTCAAAAAATGATGTGTTTAAATTCCGGTCGGTTAATAGTATTGTAATGGCTCCTGCTAAAACTGGTAGAGATAGAAGTAAAAGAATTGCTGTAATTATTACAGATCATACAAATAAGGGTGTTCGATCTAAAGTTATTCCAATAGATCGTATATTGATGATTGTTGTAATAAAATTAACTGCTCCTAAAATGGATGAAATTCCAGCTAAATGAAGTGAGAAAATTGCTAAATCTACGGAGGCTCCTCTGTGGGCAATATTTGATGAAAGAGGAGGATAAACAGTTCATCCAGTGCCAGCGCCGCTTTCTACTATTCTTCTTGTTAGAAGGAGTGTAAGAGCGGGAGGTAAAAGTCAGAATCTTATATTATTTATTCGAGGGAATGCTATATCTGGGGCCCCTAGTATTAGTGGGACTAGTCAATTTCCAAATCCTCCAATTATAATTGGTATAACTATAAAGAAAATTATGATGAAAGCATGTGCGGTGACAATTACATTATAAATTTGATCATTTCCAATGAGCGTTCCGGGGTGTCCTAGCTCTATTCGAATTAATATTCTTAATGAAGTTCCGATTATTCCTGATCAAGCGCCAAAAATAAAATATAAAGTTCCGATATCTTTATGATTTGTAGAGAATAGCCATTGTTGCGATTAAATGGCTGAGGATAGGCAATAGACTGTAAATCTATTTATGAAGGTGAGTAGCTTTCTTTAATCAATTTGTAGATGAAGTTTAAAATTGGCTTTATAGTCAAGTATGACATTAGACTGCAATTCTAAAGGAGCGTAAGCGCTGAAGCCTAAGTTGTAGGGTTTAAAAGTTTATCCCTTATATTTATAGCTTTGAAGGCCATTAGTTTATTTAACTTAAAACCCTAAAGTAGATAATATAAGGGTGACAATAAGAAAAATCCAATTAAGGAAATTAATGAGGATGTAAATAGTAAATAATAAGAGTGATTGTTATTTAATAGGTAATTTATTCAATTATTTTCATAGTGATTTATTATAAATGCTCTATAAGTTAGTCGAATGTAAAAATATAAAGTAATTAAAGTTATAAATACTATTCATGTAATTGTGAATAAATAGTTTCTGTCAGTGAGAGATTGAATAATAATTCACTTAGGGAAAAATCCTAAGAAGGGGGGAAGTCCTCCCAATGATAGAAGGTTTATGAAAGTAAAAAATTTCAGTATCTTTGAGGGGAAAAAGGTATATAGTTGGCTTATAAAAGAAGTTTCAGTTATATAAAATGTGGAAATTATTGAAATAAGTAAGAATGTATAAATTAAGAAATATGAAGTTCAAATTAAGTTATTTTCATAGATGGCGGCTAATATTCAACCTAGGTGATTAATTGATGAATAAGCTATTAATTTTCGAAGTGAAGTTTGATTTAAACCTCCTAGAGCACCGATTATTGTTGATAAAAAAACTCTTACTAAAATAAGAGGTTGCTCTATAGTATAGGAGATTAGGGTTAATGGTGCAATTTTTTGTCATGTCATTAAAATGAATGCATTTATTCAAGTTATTCCTTCAATTACATTGGGGAATCAAAAGTGTAGTGGCGCTGATCCTCTTTTTAAAAGTAATGAAGAAAAAATTATTAATATTGCTGATCAAGCAAATATTTGATTATAATTTAATATCATTAAAATAGCAGCGAATAAGAGTGCAGAAGAGGCTATTGCTTGAACTAAAAAATATTTTAATGAGGCTTCAGTAGATATTAATTTATTGTCTTTTATTAGGGGGATAAAAGCTAATAAATTAATTTCTAAACCTATTCAAGCTCTTAATCAGGAATTTGCTGAAATAGAAATAATGGTTCCTATGATTAAGATTCTTAAAAACATTAATTTTGATGAATTATTAATAATTAAAAAGAAAAGGATTATAACCTTTATAAGTGGGGTATGAGCCCAATAGCTTTTTTAGCTTATCTTTTTATATTTTGGTGTATGATGCACATGAGTTTTTGATACTTTGGGAAATAGTTTGATTCTATTAAATATAATAAATAAGATCACATTTAATTATTAATTGATCAATGATTGGTAAATTTCATTTTAATTATTCTGAGGTATTCATAAATACATTTGTAAAAATTTATTTTTATTTATTTAAAAATTTGTTAAGAACGGCTTATTATTTGTAAAAATAATAGAATAACCATTATAGGTATCATTGATTTTGTAATGTTTAATGAATATAATAGTAGATTATATGATCTACCCTATCAAGGTAGCCCTTTTTCAGGCAATTCATT